TGAAATTGATCAGATTTGTGGACGTTTATACGAAGAAAGACGTATGAGACTCGAACTTATGCCTTATCGAGTGAGTTATCCAATTTTGAAATTGGTTTATTCTGCAGCAACAAATGCTATTCACAATGTCGGTTTAAACGAAGCAAGTTTAATCATTAGCAAAGCGGAAGTCGTGAAGGGGTACCACTGTGAAAAAATTAAAACCTCGAGCTCGAGGGCGTAGTTATCCGATAAAAAGACCCGTTTTTCATATAACTATTGGATTAAAAGATATATCTGTAAAGGAAGTATAAAAAAGGAAGTATAAAGGAGCCAAATACGCCATATTATACTTCAAAGGCAACGTATGGAGAAATAAAAATAAGTAAGTACACGGATATGACGTGTCATGATATATATAGTATTGGGAGATTATGGGACAAAAAATAAATCCACTTGGTTTCAGACTTGGTGCAACCCAAGGTCATCATTCTCTTTGGTTTGCACAACCACAAAATTATTCCGAAGGGCTACAAGAAGATCAAAAAATCCGAGATTGGATCAAGAATTATGTACAAAAAAATATTCAAATATCCTCTGGTGTTGAGGGAATTGCATGCATAAAGATTCAAAAAAGAATCGATTTGATTCAGGTCATAATCTATATGGGATTCCCAAAATTATTACTAGAAGGTAAAGGTGGGCCTCGAAGAATCGAAGAATTGCAGATAGATGTACAAAAAGAAATTAATTGTGTAAACCGAAAACTCAACATTGCTCTTACAAGAATTACAAACCCTTATGGACACCCTAATATTCTCGCCGAATTTATAGCCGGACAATTAAAGAATAGGGTTTCATTTCGAAAAGCAATGAAAAAGGCTATTGAATTAACTGAACAAGCAGGTACAAAAGGAATTCAAGTACAAATTGCAGGACGTATCGACGGAAAAGAGATTGCGCGTGTCGAATGGATCAGAGAGGGTAGAGTTCCTCTACAAACCATTCGAGCTAAAATTGATTATTGTTCCTATGCAGTTGGAACTATCTATGGGGTATTAGGCATCAAAATTTGGATATTTGTAGACGAGGAAGCCTAAGCCTTTATTTGACTTGTCTTTACGTTCTATCGGAAATAAAAAAGCAAAAAATGACAAACTCTTTCATTCTTTTTCTGTTAAATCAAAAAAAAAAATGGGCAATTCTATAAGGTTGAATAAAAATTCAATTCATTTTTTTATATTGATATAATTGCTATGCTTAGTGTGTGACTCGTTGGTTTTTGTAGGGTTAGTAGTCAAAAAAACGGACTGGCCCATAGTATGAACTAATAACTATCGAACTACTAACCAACTCACCGCTTCATATTATCTGGATCTAAAGAACTAGTCACGATATGATATATTGATCATATCATTGTAGCAACTGAATTTTTGTTTGCATAAACAAGCAAAAAAAAGAAAAACCAATCTGATTTTAAGTTGTGAAGCAATAACAAAAAGAATGCAGATAAATGGAAGGGTGAGAGAAAGAGAGAAAAAGAATACTAATGCTATATGATTCCAATATGTAAGGTCTCTGAGCGATCTTATAAAGGATAGCGTAATAAAGCATCAATACTAATTTGATTGATCTATAATTCGATGAATTTGTTCATAGAACAAAAAAAGTCAAGAGCCCCGGGTCCACAAAGACTGAGAAAATTGACTCAATAACACATTTCATTTTCATTAGGAGCTCCGCTGTAGAATTCAGGCCTAACCATTAATCGCGAAGCGATGGGAACGACGGAACCCTTGGATGCGGAAGATTCTATTGAAAACGAATCCTAATAATTCATTGGGTAGGATGGCGAAACGAACCCGGGACCAATCCACTTTTATTCTGAGAGGCCATGTCATAGGATAACCCTACAACTGAAATAGATATGGAAAGAGTAAATATTCGCCCGCGAAAGTTTTTATTTTATTGGATTTCTAAATTTTGATAGATCCAATATAATATGATAATAAAAAAGACAAAACAAAATAAATACTCGTTATAATCAAACGAAATTCTATTATTATTATCTATTATCTCTAATTAATCTATAAAATAATTATCTATAACTATAAATAAATAGAAATTGAATACATGTTTAGTTTTTTTTATATAAACTATCAAAACAAGATATACAAATTTCTAATAGATTAGATATTAGATAAAATCTCAAAGACTCCCACGATTCAGTATATTATTCATTAAATACATGTATACCATGTTATAATTGTTATTTTTCATTCGCGAGGAGCTGGATGAGAAGAAACTCTCATGTCCGGTTCTGTAGTAGAGATGGAATTGAAATTGAAAAAGAACCATCAACTATAACCCCAAAAGAGCCAGATTCCGTAAACAACATAGAGGAAGAATGAAAGGAATATCTTATCGAGGTAATCGTATTTGCTTTGGTAGATATGCTCTTCAGGCACTTGAACCCGCGTGGATCACGTCTAGACAAATAGAAGCAGGGCGGCGAGCAATGACACGAAACGTACGCCGCGGCGGAAAAATATGGGTACGTATATTTCCAGACAAACCTGTTACAGTAAGACCCGCGGAAACGCGTATGGGTTCCGGTAAAGGATCTCCCGAATATTGGGTAGCTATCGTTAAACCGGGTAGAATACTTTATGAAATGGGTGGAGTAGCAGAAAATGTAGCCAGAAAGGCTATTGAAATAGCGGCATCCAAAATGCCTATACGAACGCAATTCATTATTTCGGGATAAGAATGTATAACCAAAGAAAAGAAATCTTTTGAATGAAAAAAAAACAAAATTATAGGTTTCTTTTTTTTTGTTTTGGACAAACAATATTTCTTTTTTTTACTTAGCCCCTTCGCAGTGAAAGAGCAAATAAAAAAAAAAATGATATGATTCAACCTCAAACCCACTTAAATGTAGCGGATAACAGCGGGGCCCGACAATTAATGTGTATTCGAATCATAGGAGCTAGTAATCGACGATATGCTCATATTGGTGACGTTATTGTTGCTGTAATCAAGGAAGCAATACCAAATACACCTCTAGAAAAATCCGAAGTGATCAGAGCTGTAATTGTACGTACTTGTAAAGAACTCAAACGTGACAACGGTATGATACTACGATATGATGACAATGCTGCGGTTGTTATTGATCAAGAAGGAAATCCCAAAGGAACTAGAATTTTTGGTGCGATCGCACGGGAATTGAGACAGTTAAATTTCACTAAAATAGTTTCATTAGCACCTGAAGTATTATAAGTCTAATAAAACGGAGACTCTAATGCTATTAGAGCATTTGAATAAAATATGAATAGAGTAAACTAGATTAATTAGTAAATTTGTCTCACGCATATATCTTTAACGATTCATAAAATAGAAAGAAAAAAGCATGTTGATTATATCAAAGTTCGGGGGTAACAATAATTTTAATTTATCATGGGTAAAGACACTATTGCTGATATAATAACTTCTATACGCAATGCTGACATGAATAGAAAAGGAACAGTTCGAATACCATCTACTAACATCACCGAAAACCTTGTTAAAATACTGTTAAGAGAGGGTTTTATTGAAAATGTGAGGAAACATCAGGAAAACAACAAATATTTTTTGGTTTTAACCCTACGGCATAGAAGGAATAGGAAAGGTCCATGTAAAACTGTTTTAAATTTAAAACGGATCAGTCGACCCGGTCTACGAATCTATTCTAGTTATCAACGAATTCCTAGAATTTTAGGTGGGATGGGGATTGTAATTCTTTCTACCTCTCGGGGTATAATGACGGACCGAGAGGCCCGACTAGAAGGAATCGGCGGAGAAATTTTGTGTTATATATGGTAAGCTTTCTTATATCCAAATTAAGATATGGAACTTTACTATTTGTGAAAAAAAAAAAAAGATAAAGAACGGGTTTCTATTCTCACTCTCCTCTTACATTAGTTAATACTTCAAGGAGGTTTTACCGCGAATGAAAAAAGAAAACCGGATTCATGAAAGTTTAATTCCTGAATCACTTCCGAATGGTATGCTTCGGATTCATTTAGATAATGAAGATCGGATTCTAGGTTATGGTTCAGGAAGGATTCAACGTAGTTTTATACGTATACCAACGGAAGATAGAGTAAAAATTGAAAGAAGTCATTATGATTCAACCAAAGGGCATATAGTTTCTAGACTCCGAAACAAGGATTCAAACGATTAGGTGGTTTTTTTTTCAACTTCAATATTCCTTTCGGAGGGATACAATCCGAAAGTTTCAAATTTCCAGAAACTCATTTTCTTCAAATAAGTAAATTTGAAATTCAGTTAAGGAATGACAAATATGAAAATAAGGGCCTCCATTCGTAAAATTTGTGAAAAATGTAGACTGATCCGTAGACGGGGACGAATTATAGTAATTTGTTCCAACCCGAGACATAAACAAAGACAAGGATAATCTTTATAAAATAAAAGAGACTCCCTAAGGGACCCAATATACAAATAAAAAAAAGCGGAAAAGATCTGTTTTGGCATGAAATGGATATATCCATATACCTCTGACTTATATTTATGAGACGATAAAATATGGCAAAACCCGCACCCAGAATCGGTTCACGTAGGAATGGGCGTATTGGTTTACGTAAGAGTGCGCGTAGAATACCAAAAGGGGTTATTCATGTTCAAGCAAGTTTCAACAATACCATTGTGACTGTTACAGATGTACGAGGCCGGGTAATTTCTTGGTCCTCCGCCGGTACTTGTGGATTCAAGGGTACAAGAAGAGGGACACCCTTTGCGGCACAAACCGCAGCAGGAAATGCTATTCGGACGGTAGTGGATCAAGGTATGCAACGAGCCGAAGTCATGATAAAAGGCCCCGGTCTCGGACGAGATGCAGCATTAAGGGCTATTCGTAGAAGTGGTGTAATATTAAGTTTCATACGGGACGTAACCCCTATGCCACATAATGGCTGTAGGCCCCCTAAAAAAAGGCGTGTGTAAAAATAAACAAAACATTGAAA